TTTTTATGTGAATTTTTCTAATATTGGGACAATATTGATAAGTAAAAATTATTAATGTAAGGATTTTGAATGTAAACATTAAAATCTTATAATATAATAAAGTATATATATACATATATATGTATTTGTAATATAAATGAAATATATATATATATACTCTATTAATGTGTTCTTATATACGTATAAATTAGTAATGTCTTATAAATCATGAGTCTTAAATAGACCATTTTAATGTTTTATAAGAAAGAAAAAAAAAGTAAATATTAATAGTAATAAGTATTAATGTGTAGACCTTAAATATATATATTAAAATCTTATAATATAATAAAGTATATATGTATATACATACGTATATATGTACTTATAATATAATAAAGTATATATATATATATATATATGTATTTGTAATATAAATGAAATATATATATATATACTCTATTAATGTGTTCTTATATACGTATAAATTAGTAATGTCTTATAAATCATGAGTCTTAAATAGACCATTTTAATGTTTTATAAGAAAGAAAAAAAAAGTAAATATTAATAGTAATAAGTATTAATGTGTAGACCTTAAATATATATATTAAAATCTTATAATATAATAAAGTATATATGTATATACATACGTATATATGTACTTATAATATAATAAAGTATATATATATATATATATATGTATTTGTAATATAAATGAAATATATATATATATACTCTATTAATGTGTTCTTATATACGTATAAATTAGTAATGTCTTATAAATCATGAGTCTTAAATAGACCATTTTAATGTTTTATAAGAAAGAAAAAAAAAGTAAATATTAATAGTAATAAGTATTAATGTGTAGACCTTAAATATATATATTAAAATCTTATAATATAATAAAGTATATATGTATATACATACGTATATATATGTACTTATAATATAATAAAGTATATATATATATATTGAACCAATTACTTTAAATTTTTATATATAATATGTTATATCGATTAATGGCTAGATTAATTGATATAATTTTATGATTAAATAGGGGAAATATCCTTAAAATTAAGATCCATAATTACAGATTATGACAAAAAGTTTTATTCTAGCTTAATAGTTGATTAAAAGAATGAAATATTTATTAATCTTAATTTATTGTAAAGTAGAGCTTGAAATAAGCATTTCATTTACACTGAAAGGATATTTAATTATATTAAATTACTTTAAATTTTTATATATAATATGTTATATCGATTAATGGCTAGATTAATTGATATAATTTTATGATTAAATAGGGGAAATATCCTTAAAATTAAGATCCATAATTACAGATTATGACAAAAAGTTTTATTCTAGCTTAATAGTTGATTAAAAGAATGAATTTCATGTAATTATTTATCTAGATGAATATTTATGCAGAAGTTAATATTGTACAATTAAATTGGTTTAGATATAGTAATTCATAAAATATTGGTGAAGGACGTGCCAGCTGCCGCGGTTATACGTGAAATGTAAATTAATTTGTTTAGTTATAAAGTTATAAGTGAAGAAGTAATTGAGGTTTTGGTAAAGATTAATATTGAGATAGAATGTTTTATTAATTTGTTAAAGAGATTTATTTTTGAAGCTTTGTAATTTTGTGATAAACTAGGATTAGATACCCTATTATAGTAATTGTAAATTAAAATGCTAAAGTAGTAAGAGTTATGGTCTTGAAACTTAAAGAATTTGGCGGTGTTTTAACTATTCAGAGGAATCTGTTTTGTAATTGATAATACACGAGTGTAGAATACTTAATTTTTATTTGTATATCGCCGTCATTAGGTTGTTTTGATTAGAAAATTTTTAAGTTCCGATATTATTTTAAAAATAAAGATGTCAGGTCAAGGTGCAGTTTATAATTGAGAAGTTAATGGTTTACAATAAATAGATATTTATATGGAATATTATATGGATTATATAGTATGAAAGTGGATTTGATAGTAAATTAATATAAATTTGTTAGTTGAAATAGCTCTAAAACATGTACATATCGCCCGTCGCTCTCAATTGTTTTGAGATAAGTCGTAACAAAGTAGATGTATTGGAAAATGTATCTAGAATGATAAAAATTTACTTAATTAATAAGGATTTTAGTTATAATGAAAAGTTGTCTTAATGATTATTTTATTGGTAAATATGTTTAATAAGAATTTCTATAATAATAGAAGGATATTTTTGGAATTATTTATTATTTATTTTATTATTAATTTATTTTTTTTTGATATTAGGTTATAAAAAAGTTTTTTTAATTTAAGTATAATAAAGAATTAAGAATTATAATTATAGAATATTAGTACTGAATTGGAATTAAAAATTTAAAATGATGAAAAGAATATAAAAGTATTAGTATCTTGGGTATCAGAGTTTATTAAATGATAATGTTAAATAAAATGTTCCCGAATTTTTGAAGATCTATTGATTTATTTTAGTTAATGTGGTATAATTATTAATAATTGATTAATAGGAATGAAATGTTTGTCGTTTAGGAGGATATCTGGTTCTTTAAGAAATTAATTTAATTTTATTTATAATTTGTTTAGTATATTGTTTTGTTATGAATTTAGAATTTTAGGGATAAGCTTGGGATTTATTATAAAATTTATTTTGTCTTATTTGAATAAGTATATTTTGTAGTGTTAATTTTTTGTATAGTTTTATAACTGATTTATGATGATTTGGATTTACTTAATAATTTATTAGAAAATTAAAGTTATTGATGTAATTAAGCATATTGATGAAATTATGATATAATTAGTAAAGTTTAATTTATATAATAATATGTGATGATAAATTATATTAAGGAATTAGGCAAAGAGAATAATTTCGCTTGTTTATCAAAAACATGTCTTTATGAGAAAAGATATAAGGTTGAACCTGCCCAATGATGTGAAATTAAATGGCTGCGGTATTTTGACCGTGCAAAGGTAGCATAATCATTAGTTCTTTAATTGTGAACTAGAATGAAGGGTTTGACGAAAATTAATCTGTCTAAATGATTAAATATTGAATTTTATTTTTCAGTTAAAAAGCTGAAATAATATTATGGGACGAGAAGACCCTATAGAATTATATATAACTATTATTTATGAAATATTTTGTTATTAGTATTTAAAAATTATTGGTTATAATTTGTTGGGGTGATGAGAAAAAAGTAAAAACTTTTTTATATTGTTGACTTAAATAAAAGGAATAAATATATGATCTTTTATTATGGATTATTAGAATAAATTACCTTAGGGATAACAGCGTAATTTTATTTGAGAGTTCAAATCGATGATAAAGTTTGCGACCTCGATGTTGGATTAAGATTATTATTAAATGTAGTAGTTTAATTAATAGGTCTGTTCGACCTTTAAAATCTTACATGATCTGAGTTCAAACCGGTGTGAGCCAGGTTGGTTTCTATCTTTAAATTATTATTATATTTTAGTACGAAAGGACCATTTATAAAATACATTTATTTGTTTAAGAATTTAATTAATATCATTTTGGCAGATTAAGTGTAGTGAATTTAGAATTCATTGATGTAAAATAGTATTTTATAAATGATATATGGATTATATATTAATTATTTATTTTGTTTTAATAATAATTGTAGTATTGATTAGAATAGCTTTTTTAACTTTATTAGAACGAAAAGTATTAGGTTATATTCAAATTCGTAAAGGTCCTAATAAGGTTGGTTATGTAGGTATTTTACAGCCTTTTTCTGATGCTATAAAGTTGTTTTTGAAAGAACAAACTTATCCTTATCTTTGTAATTATTTAATTTATTGATTTTGTCCGATTGTTGGATTAGTATTATCATTAATTATTTGATTGATTTTTCCTTTTTTTACTTATTATATTTCTTTTGAATTTGGTTTATTGTTTTTTTTGTGTTGTTTAAGAATGGGAGTATATAGAGTGATATTGGCGGGTTGGTCTTCTAATTCAAGTTATTCATTATTAGGAAGATTACGTGCAGTAGCACAAACAATTTCTTATGAAGTTAGATTATCTTTGATTTTGTTATCTTTTATTTATATAGTTGAGGGTTTTAAATTAATTAATTTTTATTATTATCAGGAGTTTATTTGATTTATTATTTTTAATTTACCTTTAAGATTAATTTGATTTTCTTCTATACTTGCTGAAACTAATCGTACTCCTTTTGATTTTGCTGAAGGTGAATCGGAATTGGTTTCGGGATTTAATGTTGAATATAGAAGTGGGAGATTTGCTTTAATTTTTATGGCTGAATATGTAAGAATTTTATTTATGAGAATGATAATTGTTATTTTAAGTTTAGGATGTGATGTAAAATCAATTTTATTTTTTATTAAAATTTTATTAATTAGATTTCTATTTATTTGGGTTCGTGGTACTCTTCCTCGTTTTCGTTATGATAAGTTAATATATATATCTTGAAGGATTTATTTACCTTTATCTTTAAATTATTTAATATTTTTTGTTGGAATAAAGGTCTTATTTTTAAGTATTATGTGTTGAGTCATTTTTAGTAAAAGTTAATAAAAGATTTAAACTTTTTTAAAATGTTTTCAAAACAAATGCTTCTGAAAAGCTTATTAACTTAGTTTAATAATTCATCTCATAATATATAAATAAGGAAATTTAATAAATATAAATTGAAATATAAAATGGTTAGAATTTGTCCAATAATGATGTAAGGTTCTTCTACTGGTCGAGCTCCAATTCAGGTTAATAGAATAATTGTTGATAAAAGTGATCAGAATAATATTTGATTGATTGGATAAAATTGGTTTGTTTTAAATTTGTTTTTAGGTATTAATGGAAAAATGAATAAAATGGAGATTGAAAGAACTAAAGCAATTACTCCTCCAAGTTTATTAGGAATAGAACGTAAGATTGCATATGCAAATAAAAAATATCATTCGGGTTGAATATGAATTGGGGTAACTAGGGGATTAGCGGGAATGAAGTTATCTGGATCTCTTAATAAATAGGGATGTATTAATGATAAAATGATTAAAGTTGATAACAAAATAATAAATCCTATAATATCTTTAAAGGTGAAATATGGATGGAAAGGAATTTTGTCAATATTTCTATTGAATCCTAAAGGATTATTTGAACCTGTTTGATGAAGAAATAATAAGTGAATTATTACAAAAGCACTGATGATAAAAGGTAATATAAAATGAAATGTGAAGAATCGATTTAGAGTAGCATTATCAACAGCAAATCCTCCTCAGATTCATTGAACTAAGTCTTTTCCTAAAAATGGAATTGCTGAAACTAAATTAGTAATTACAGTGGCTCCTCAAAATGATATTTGTCCTCATGGTAAAACATATCCTATAAAAGCGGTGGCTATAGTTAAAAATAGAATGATTACTCCTACATTTCATGTATATATTAAATTAAATGAATTGTAATAAATTCCGCGTCCTACATGTAAATATAAACAAATGAAGAAAAAGGAGGCTCCATTGGCATGTAAAGTACGAATTAATCATCCATTATTTACGTCCCGACAAATATGATTGATGTTTTGAAATGCTAAATCAATATTAGAAGTATAATGCATAGCGAGAAAGATTCCTGTTATAATTTGTATTATTAAACATAATCCTAAAAGTGAACCAAAATTTCATCATGATGAAATATTAATAGGGGTAGGTAAGTCGATTAGAGCATTATTAAAGATTTTTAATAAAGGATGATTTGATCGTATAGATTTATTCATTTGTATTAATTTATTTGACGTAATGGTCCTTTAAAAATGTTGGATAGTTTTGTTACAATTAGTAATGTAATTAATAGATATAATATTAAGAATCATGTTAATTTAAAATTGAAATTGGTTATTAGATTATTTAAGTTTATTGATGATTCTCAATAATAATTGAATTTTATATCTATTAATAATTGGTGATCTGAAATAGATGCTAATGAAGTATTTGAATAATTAAATAAAAATACAAAATAACTTATAATAGTTATTAGGATAGTTGTTATTATAATATTTATTTTTTGAGAGGAAAATATAATATTAGGTGATAGTCTTGTTATATAAATAAAAATTACTAATATTCCTCCAAGAAAAATTAAAAATAGAATATATGAAAATCATATATTAATAAAAAATTCTCCAATTGTTAAACATAATAAAAGGGTTTGTAAAATGATAAATAGGGTTATTGATAAAGGGTGATTTGAGAATATAAATATTTGATTAATAATAAATATACATGGTAAAATTAAATGAATTATGATATCAAAGATAGTTTATATAAAATATTAATTTTGGAGATTAAAGATGAATAGGTATTTCTCTTTGAAGTTTTAAAAATGGATATTTATTTTTGGTTTACAAGACCAATGTTTTATTTTAAACTATTAAAACTAATGGATTTATTAATTATTTATTTTATATATATATTTATAAGTGGAGTTTTAGTATTTTTGCTTAAACGTAAACATTTAATTATAACTTTATTAAGATTGGAATATTTAATATTAATAATGTATGTTATTTTGTATTTTTATTTATGATATTATGATGGGGGTTTATATTATTTAATAATATTTTTGGTATTTTCAGTTTGTGAAGGGGTTTTGGGTTTAAGAATTTTGGTTATAATAATTCGTAGTCATGGTAATGATTATTTTCAATCATATGTTGTTTTGCGATGTTAAAATATATACTTATATTATTATTTTTGATCCTTTATTTTTTTTTTTATGGTATGGAATGATGATTGGTTCAATTATTATTATTATTTATAACTTTTTTATTTTTTTCAAGTATTGGATTAAATTTGGAAGATAGAAGATTAGGATATGGACTAGGAATTGATAATTTATCTTTTGGTATAATTTTATTAAGAATTTGAATTTGTAGATTGATACTAATAGCAAGAAATATAATTTATACTAATAATGTGAATGTAAATTTATTTATTATTTTGTTAATAATAATAATGGTATTTTTAATATTAACATTTAGTAGTACAAGAATATTATATTTTTATTTGTTTTTTGAAAGAAGTTTAATTCCTACAGTTTTATTGATTTTTGGGTGGGGTTATCAACCTGAACGTCTTGAGGCGGGAATATATTTATTATTTTATACTTTATTATTATCTTTACCATTATTGGTTGCTTTATTAAAAATTTTTCAAGAAAATTGTTCTTTAACTTTTTTATTATTAAATTTTGATAATATAAATATTTATATATATATTTCTTTAATTATGGCTTTTTTAGTTAAAATACCAATATTTATTGTACATTTATGGCTTCCTAAAGCTCATGTTGAAGCTCCAGTGGCTGGATCTATGATTTTGGCTGGGGTTTTATTAAAATTAGGAGGATATGGATTACTACGGGTTATGAAGTTAATTGTTTGTTTGGGTATCAGTTATAATTATTTATTTATAAGAATTTCTTTGGTGGGGGGAGTTATAGTGAGATTAATTTGTATACGACAGGTAGATTTAAAATCATTAATTGCTTATTCTTCAGTAGCTCATATGAGAATTGTATTAGGAGGTATTTTTACTTTAATAAATTGAGGAATACAAGGTAGATATACTTTGATGTTAGGACATGGTTTATGTTCATCTGGTTTATTTTATTTAGCTAATGTTGTTTATGAACGATTAGGTAGTCGTAGATTATTAATTAATAAAGGGATTATGAATTTTATACCTAGAATGACTATATGTTGATTTATACTAATTTCTTCTAATATGGCTGCACCTCCTTCTCTTAATTTGATAGGGGAAATTTGTTTATTAAATAGATTGGTAAGTTGAAGAATTATTAGAATGATTTTATTAATAATATTATCTTTTTTTAGAGCGTCTTATAGATTATATTTATATTCTTCTATCCATCATGGAAAAATGTATTCTGGTATATATTCATGTAGAAGAGGATTTTTTCGTGATTATATAGTTGTTTTTTTACATTGATTACCTTTAAATTTATTAATTTTAAGGGGGGATTTTTGATTAATAATGTTTTATCTAAATAGTTTATTAAGAATATTAGTTTGTGATACTAAAGGTATATTTATGATATTTTAGATTATTTTTTGAAAGATAAATTTATGTAAAATTAGTTTTTTTATTTTATTAATATTAAGTTTTATTATGAATTTTATGGGTTTATATTGTTTAATATTTGATTATTATATTATTATTGAATGAGAAATATTTAGACTATTATCTGTATCAGTTGAAATGGTAATCTTATTAGACTGAATATCTTTATTGTTTATGGGATTTGTATTATTAATTTCTTGTTTGGTGATTAATTATAGAGAAGAATATATAAAAGGAGATGAAGTTTTAAATCGTTTTATTATTTTAGTATTAATGTTTGTAGGTTCAATAATAATATTAATTATTAGACCTAATTTAATTAGAATTTTGTTGGGATGGGATGGATTAGGTTTAGTTTCTTATTGTTTAGTAATCTATTATCAAAATGTAAAATCTTATAATGCTGGGATATTAACAGCTTTGACGAATCGTGTTGGGGATGTTATATTATTAATAGCTGTAGCATGATTATTAAATTATGGAAGATGAAATTATTTAAATTATATTATAATAATTGATTATAGTGAAATACAGATTGTAGGATTATTAGTTTTAATAGCAGCTTTAACAAAAAGTGCACAAATTCCTTTTTCTTCTTGATTACCTGCGGCAATAGCTGCTCCAACTCCGGTTTCTGCTTTAGTTCATTCTTCAACACTTGTTACTGCCGGAGTTTATTTATTAATTCGTTTTGATAAGTTAATTATGATAGGATATTTTGGTAAAATTTTATTAATAATTGGATGTTTAACAATATTTATAGCTGGAATTGGAGCTAATTTTGAATATGACTTAAAGAAGATTATTGCTTTATCTACTTTAAGTCAGTTAGGTTTAATAATGAGATCAATCGGTTTAGGATTTTCAGAATTAGCTTATTTTCACATGCTGACTCATGCATTATTTAAGGCTTTATTATTTATATGCGCAGGATCTATTATTCATGGAGTTAATAATAATCAGGATATTCGAAGATTAGGTATATTATGAGTAATAATACCATTAACTTCAGTATGTTTTAATGTTTCTAATTTGGCTTTGTGTGGAATACCTTTTTTATCAGGATTTTATTCTAAAGATTTAATTTTAGAATCTTTTTCTATAATAAATTATAATTGAATTATTTATATATTTGTTTATATTTCTACTGGATTGACAGTTATATACTCATTCCGATTATTGTATTATTCAATAACGAGAGAATGAATAGGAAATGTATTTATTTATGCAAATGAGGAATTAGGAAGAATAGTTATTAGAATGATTTTGTTAATATTGATGGCTGTTATTGGGGGAAGAATATTAAGATGATTAATTTTGGTTGTTCCTTGTATAGTAAATTTATATTTATACATAAAGATTATAGTATTAATTATAATACTATTAGGGGGATGAATAGGTTATTTTATATTTAGAGATACAAATTTAATTAAAATGATGTGGCGAAATAGAATTTTGTTAGAATTTGTTAGTAGAATATGATTTATATATTATATATCTACTTATTTATTAAGAATATATCCTTTAAAATGGGGGAATTTATTTTACAAAAATTTTGATATAGGTTGAATAGAAGAATATGGAGGATATGGAATGAAAAAATTTGTAAAATTTAATTCAGAAAAGAATCAGTTACTTCAGAATAATGAATTAAAGGTTTTTGTTATAAGATTTATGATGTGATTATTTATTTTATATTATTTAATTTAAATGTATTTAAGTAGCTTAAAAAAAGCATTTTATTGAAGCTAAAAAGATAAATTTGTATTTCTTAAATATTGAGACATAATAAGGGATCTTATAAATATAATTATTATTTATACAATGAAAATGTATTGTTTTGGATAAACTATATAAGAAGAAATATTAACAATTTTAAATTGCTGAAAAGAAGTTAGCAGCTTCTTAGAATATTTCTTTAATTGGAAGAAACTTCAATATTATTATTAACAGTAATAAACCTCTTAATTTGGTTTCAATTAATTATAAGTAAGGGATTAAATGTATCCTTTTTTCAGGTCGAAACTGAATGTATTTATACTTCAAACTTATAAGAATAATTGATTAATCAATTTTTTTTAAATGCAAGTTAAATGTTATTTAATAAACTATATTCCTTATGAAGTTCATTGTAAAGATCCATTTATTCATTCATGGTATAGTCCAATAAGTAAGATGATAATAAAAAATGTTAAAGTTGAAGATCATAGTAACAGGTTTCTGGTATTTATAATAATAATAGAAGGTATTAATAATGCAATTTCTACATCAAAAATTAGGAAAATGATTGTAATGAGAAAAAATTGTAGAGAGAAGGGTAGTCGTGAAGATCTTTTAGGATCAAATCCGCATTCAAATGGAGTATTTTTTTCTCGTCTTGATAATGTTTTTTTATAGATAATGGATACAATGTTGATTATAATAAGTGAAATAATTAATGGGATTATAAATATAGTTAGGCAAATATAAATTATTTATTTTAAAATTATAAACTTTTTAATTGGAAGTTAATTGTACTATTTTATACTAAATAAATTTAATTTATTCTCCTCATCAGTAAATAGAAATATATAAAAATAATCATACTACATCAACAAAGTGTCAATATCAAGCTGCTGCTTCGAATCCAAAATGATGATTGGAGGAGAAATGGAAATTTGTATGTCGAATGAGACAAATTATTAGAAATGTAGTACCGATGATAACATGAAGACCATGAAATCCAGTGGCTATAAAAAATGTAGAACCATAAATACTATCTGCGATTGTAAAAGGGGCTTCAATATATTCATAAGCTTGTAATATAGTAAAATATAAACCTAGAATGATGGTAATTAATAAAGATTCTGTGGTTTGAGAATAATTTCTTTCTATAAATCTATGATGGGCTCAAGTTACTGTTACTCCTGAAGCTAATAAAATGGCGGTATTTAATAGAGGGACCTGTAATGGATTAAAAGATTTAATTCCTAATGGGGGTCATTGATTACCAATTTCAATAGAAGGAGATAAACTTCTATGGAAGAATGCTCAAAAAAATGAAATAAAGAAGAAAATTTCTGAAATAATAAATAAGATTATTCCTCATCGTAAACCATGATTTACTTTAAAAGTATGTATGCCTTGAAATGTTCCTTCTCGAGTGATATCTCGTCATCATTGAATTATTGTAAATATAATAATAACGATGCCTAGTACTAATAATGAATAATTGAGTTGATGAAATCATTTTACTAAACCTGATGTTAAAGAGAATGCTCCAATAGCACCTGTAAGGGGTCAGGGTCTTAGTGTTACGAGATGAAAAGGATGATTAGTATGAATAGACATAAGTTACTTCTCTAGAATAAAGGGTTGATAAAACAGCAAATACATATGATTGAATAATTGCTACGGCGGATTCTAATATAAGTAATATTAATTGAACAATAATTAATAATTGTAATATAATGAAAGAATTTATAATTAATTGTCTTGTATTACCTAATAAAGTTAATAATAAATGTCCAGCAATTATGTTGGCAGTTAATCGAATTGCTAGAGTTCCAGGTCGAATTATATTTCTAATAGTTTCAATACATACTATAAATGGTATTAATAATGAAGGTGTCCCTTGGGGAACAAGATGGGCAAATATATGTTGACTATGATTGATTCATCCAAATAATATAAATGATAATCAAAGTGGTAAAGCTATTGATAAGGTAAATGTTAAATGACTTGGTCTAGTAAAAATAAATGGAAATAAACCTAAGAAATTATTAAATAGAATAAGTGAAAATAATGAAATAAATAAAAATGTATATCTTTTAGAATTTGAACCAATTAAAATTTTAAATTCTTTATGAAGGGTTGTAATAATAAGATTTCAGAAGAAAGATGATCGTGAAGGAATAAATCAAAATGTTAATGGAATAAATAGAATAAAAATATAACTTCTTGATCAGTTGATTGATCAATTAAATAGGGAGGACGAAGGATCAAATACTGAAAATAAATTTGTTATCATATTCAATTGGTTGAAAATTTATTTTTTTTTGAATAGAAAGTTTTATGAGGATATTTATTATAAATGAAAAATGTAAAGGTTGAAATGATAATAAGACTTATTAAAAAGTATAAATATAAAATGGTTCATCATAAGGGTGCTATTTGTGGAATTAAAGAATATCTATTAGATAATTTTAATTTGACAAATTAATGTTATTAATTAACTAATTCTTTCATCAGAAGTATTATGTTAGAATACTATAAAATGGTTTAAGAGACCAGTACTTACTTTCAGTCATCTGATGATATTTTGATAATTCAGGAAATAAAATTGTTTAAATTAACTCTTTCAACAATAATGGGTATAAATCTATGATTTGCTCCACAAATTTCTGAACATTGTCCATAAAATTTCCCAGGACGATTAATTAGGAATCTAGATTGATTTAATCGTCCTGGAGAACCATCAATTTTTACACCTAGAGTTGGAACAGTTCAGGAATGAATAACATCTGCTGCTGTGACTAAGATTCGAATTTGAGAATTTATTGGTAAGACGACATGATTATCAACATCTAGTAATCGGAAGGAATTAATATTATTTTCTTGATGGGGAATTAAATATGAATCAAATTCGATTTTGTTTTTAAAATCTATATATTCATAACTTCAGTATCATTGATGACCAATGGTTTTAATTGATAGAAGGGGATTAAAGGTTTCATCTAATATGTACAAAATTTGTAAAGAAGGTAAAGCAATAAAAATTAAAATGAATGCTGGTAAAATTGTTCAAATGATTTCAATTGTTTGACCTTGTAATAATAATTTATTAATTTTGTTATTGAATAATAAAGTTAATATAATATATAAAACTATTATAGTAATTATAATTAAAATAAGAAGAGTATGATCATGGAAGAAGATTAATTCTTCTATTAGTGGGGAAGCTCTATTTTGAAAGTTTAAGTTTGATCATGTAGCCATAAAGTTCTAATAAAAATAAATTTTTATATATGAAGCTTAAATTCATTGCACTTTTCTGCCATATTAGATTTAATTAATTACTTACTTGATAGAATTGAAGGTATTTCATAATAAGAATGATCTGATGGTGGGAGGTTTTGTATTCATTCTAAAGATCTTGGTATATTAAGAGAAAATAAAGATGTTCGTGATGAAATTATTCTTTCTCAAACAATAAAGATTAAGATAATAATTCTAATTAAGGAAATAGTAGAACCTAAGGTTGATATAATATTTCATGAGGTATATACGTCTGGATAATCAGAATAACGTCGTGGTATTCCCGCTAATCCAAGAAAGTGTTGTGGGAAGAACGTTAAATTTACTCCAATAAATATAACAATAAATTGAATTTTTAATCATTTTGGATTTAATAATAATCCTGTAAATAAAGGATATCAATGGATAAATCCTGCTATAATAGCAAATACTGCTCCTATAGATAAAACGTAATGGAAGTGTGCTACTACATAGTATGTATCATGTAAAATAATATCAATTGAGGAATTTGCTAAAATAATTCCAGTCAGTCCTCCAACAGTAAATAAAAATACAAATCCCAATGCTCATAATAAGGATGGGGAATAATTGATATATGAACCATGTAATGTAGCCAATCAGCTGAAAATTTTGATACCTGTTGGTACAGCAATAATTATAGTTGCTGATGTAAAGTAAGCTCGGGTGTCTACGTCTATTCCAATTGTAAATATGTGATGTGCTCAAACTACAAATCCTAATAGTCCAATTGCTAATATAGCATAAATTATTCCAAGAGTACCAAAAGCTTCTTTTTTTCCTCTTTCTTGACTGATAATATGAGAAATTATTCCAAATCCTGGTAAAATTAAAATATAAACTTCTGGGTGTCCAAAAAATCAAAATAAGTGTTGATAGAGAATTGGATCACCACCTCCAGCGGGATCGAAAAATGAAGTATTGAGATTTCGATCAGTTAATAATATAGTGATTGCACCGGCTAAAACTGGAAGTGAAAGTAATAATAAAAGTGCAGTAATACCTACTGCTCAAACAAATAAAGGAGTTTGATCTAAAGATATTTTTGATGTTCGTATATTGATCATGGTAGTAATAAAATTAACGGCTCCTAAAATTGAAGAAATACCAGCAAGATGTAAAGAGAAAATTGCTAAATCAACTGATCTTCCGGCGTGGGCAATATTTGATGATAAAGGTGGATATACAGTTCACCCAGTTCCAGCTCCGTTTTCTACTAAGCTTCTTGTTAGAAGGAGAATAAGAGAGGGTGGTAGAAGTCAGAATCTTATATTGTTTATTCGTGGAAATGCTATATCTGGAGCTCCTAATATTAAAGGTACTAATCAATTTCCAAATCCTCCGATTATAATAGGTATAACTATAAAAAAGATTATAATAAATGCGTGTGCTGTAACAATTACATTGTAGATTTGATCATCACCGATTAAAGATCCTGGTTGTCCTAATTCTATTCGAATTAGGACTCTGAGAGAAGTTCCTAGTATTCCTGCTCAAATTCCTAGAATGAAATATAATGTGCCAATATCTTTATGATTTGTTGAGAAAAATCAATGTTGCAGTAAAATGGCTGAGATTTAGGCGATAAATTGTAAATTTATTTACGAGAGAATATCTCTTTTACTACAAAATTAAAGTTTTATATTCAAATTGATGATTTTAGATTGCAAATCTAAAGGTGTATTAATTACTAAGGCTTGATTAATTTTTATTTTCAATTTTAGCTTTGAAGGCTAATAGTTTTTTTAACTTAAAGCCTTAAATGAAATTGAAAATAAAAATTATCAGGGGTAATCCTAGGATTGATAATGAAAATATTCTTGTTGAAATAAATAATAAATTGATGTGTATTTTAATATTTCATTTATTTGATGTTGAAAAGAATAATAGGATTTTTATAATAATTCGTAAGTAATAGAATAAGGTTAAAATTGATGAAATGATTAAAATTAAAATGATAAGATTTGAATAGGAATATATTTGTAATGATTCAATAATTAATCATTTTGGAAGGAATCCAATAAATGGTGGAAGACCTCTTAAGGAAAATAGACTTATGCTGATAAAAAATTTATAATATAGTTCTTGTGAAGAGTTATTTAATAAAAATTGATTAAGATGTGAAGTTTGATTATAATAGAATGTTGACATTAAAGGGAAATTTATTAAAGAATAAATAATGAAATAAATTAATCAAATAGAATTATTGAATTGTAAAGCTAGAATTATTCATCCGATATGATTGATGGATGAATATGCTATGATTTTTCGAAGAGATGTTTGATTAATTCCTCCAATAGCTCCTACTATAATAGATGAAATTGAAATTAAATGAAATCAAATAGAATGCTTTATTAAGAAAATTAAAATAGAAAAAGGAGCAATTTTTTGTCAGGTAATTAAAATGAAACAATTTATTCAATTTAGACCTTCTATTACTTTGGGTAATCAAAAGTGGAAGGGTGCAGCTCCTAGTTTTATAAATAATATTAATGAAATTATGTTATATAGATTGTTAGATATACTAATTGAATTTTTTTCTAAAATTGAAAAGGTTATGATGGTAAATAAAAATAAGGATGAGGCGATAGCTTGAATAATAAAATAATAGAGGGCTGCTTCTCTTGAAAATATATTTATTGGATTTGAAATTAAAGGAATAAATGATAATAAATTGATTTCTAAACCTATTCATGTGGCTAGCCATGAATTAGCAGAAATAGTTATTATTGTTCCTATAAATAGTATAAACATAAATAGATATGTGGAAGGATTATAATAATTAATTAAAAAGAAGAAGATTTTACTTCTATATATGGGGTATGAACCCAATAGCTTGCTTAGCTTATCTTTTTCTTTTAATTATATAAATATATTTTAGTGTAAGAAGCACAACAAATTTTGATTTTGTTAGGGTAGTTTAATTCTATGAAATATAATAAGAGTAAAAATTACATGATTTATCCTATCAAGATAATCCTTTTGTTCAGGCATCTTATT